TATATGTATTACAATATAAAATACAAATAAAGAATGACAATAAAATAGAAAATAAAAGAAGAAGGAGGATTTTCAATGCGAGATATAAAAACATATCTCTCCACGGCACCTATACTAACCACTCTATGGTTTGGGTCTTTAGCAGGTCTATTGATAGAAATTAATCGTTTATTTCCAGATGCCTTATCATTCCCCTTTTTTTCATTCTGATTGAATTCTTGTATTGATATGCGAAAAAATGAAGAAGATTTGAGATAAATTCTACGTAACATGGCTCCAATTATGTTACCTTTTTCTTTAGGATAGGAAATAAGAAAGAAAAAGTATATCGAATCTCAGTGAATCTACGATATAATTTTTGGGAAAAGAAAGAAAATTTGGATTTTGATCCAGTCTAGGGGTTGTTCGACGAAATTCTAACATAGAAAGAAGAAAATACTGAGATTAGGATAGTAAGAATTCCTAGTAAGAAAAAAGTTTGAAAAAAATTGTATTACTTAATTATTAATATATTCTTAATATTATTCTATTAATGAACATGACTCTCTTTCTTTCTAGTTCTAGTAATTCCTAAGAATTCTATTTTAGATTCTAGTACTTCGAAGTCATTCAAATTTTAATAATGAAAAAAAAAAAATTTAAAAATTTCATTTCTAGTTAGTAACTTTTATTAATTTCTTACTATAGAATATAGATTTTTTTCTTTTCTTCTTATTTATTATTTTGTATTTGGTTCGGATTGAAAAGAAAAAGAGTAGAGTTCTAAAATGAAGTTGATTCAAAATGAAAAGGAGGTTCATGGCTAAGGGTAAAGATATAAGAATTCTTGTGATTTTGGAATGTAACCGTTGTGTTCAAAAGGGTGTCAATAAAAAATCACCGGGCATTTCTAGATATATTACTCAAAAGAATCGACACAATACACCCAATCGATTAGAATTGAGAAAATTTTGTCGCTATTGTCAAAAGTATACGATTCATGGGGAAATAAAGAAATAGGTGGAACAGAATGCGTGTGTGATTTTTCCAAGAAGCGGAACTTAACATATATAATACAAAAAAAATCCTATTTTGGTCGGATCTTAAATGAATAAGAAAAAAATATAATTGTATTTTCTAGATTATTTTATACATAAGGAATAAACAAACCATGGATAAATCCAAACAACTTTTTCGTAAATCCAAGCGATCTTTTCGTAGGCGTTTACCCCCAATTAGATCGGGGGATCGAATCGATTATAGAAACATAAGTTTAATTAGTCGATTTATTAGTGAACAAGGAAAAATCTTATCTAGACGGGTGAATAGGTTGACCTTGAAACAACAACGATTAATTACTATTGCTATAAAACAAGCTCGTATTTTATCTTCGTTACCTTTTCGTAATAATGAAAAACAATTGGATAGAGCGGAGTCGATCCCTAGAACTACTAGTCTTAGAACCAAAAATAAATAGATATATTCCTCAAAACTCCAATTGGAACTTAAGCTCAGATTCATGTTTTGCTCGAAAAACCCTAGAATCCATATTTGATTCTTGTGTTATAAAAAAGGAAAATGGGGAAGAAATCTTTTTTCTTAAAAGATGTTCGTTTATTCCTACTATTCAAATCTTCATTTATTTTTCTTCTATCTTCCCGGAGTTCATTCTCCGGGAAATTCTGTTTCAATCATTCTTTTTTCTTGTATACTTGTATAATAGATTCTATTAAGATTCTTTTATTCCTTTATTTAATTTGTATTTTATTGGAAATCATATCAAAACAATTCTTATTTGATAAGGCTATTTGCGCAAGTATTTTACGATTCAGAAGCAATTGTCTCTTGTACAGATTTTTTATGAATTTGCTATAACTATAGGATACCCTATCCTCACGAGTTACTGCATTTATACGAGTGATCCACAAACGACGAAAATCTCTCTTTTTCCTGCTCCTATCTCGATGAGAGGAAACCAAAGCTCTCATTCTTTGTTGAGTAGTCGTTCGAGTCAGTCTTGAATGAGCCCCTATAAAGGTTGATGCAAATAAACGAATTTTTTTTCGACGTCTCCGAGCTGTATATCCTCGTTTAACTCTAGTCATTGAATGAAATGAAACTTTCTTGAATAACTAATTGATTTCTCTCAGTCATCCTTTTCCTCCGGTCTATTAATAACAAAACGGATTCTTCCGATATATAAGATATAAATTCCAATGGTTTTTGCTACTATGACCTTCCCGACCACGATTTTTTCTTTCTTCCAGGCATCTCGCCTGGAAAAAAATGCTACTAAATAAAAAAGAAAAGAATAGGGGGTTCCCTCGTTTCTATGGCAACTTATGAAACGGTGAGGTTCTCTCTATACACCGGAGCCTCTTCTTTCATTTCATAAAATTTTCTTGTGAACTTGTATAGTTCACACTCTTTGGCTCTATCCATTTATTTTTCAATTAGAATTTTTTTTTTTTACAATTCTAATTAGAATGTAATAAATAGTCCTTTTCACAAAAAAGCTATCCATAAAGTGACGGCATTGAATTCTGAAAGTTGGCTGGGTAGCTTACCCTATTAGTCCGTTTTTTCAAGAATAGGAGCATAACCTTTTTGCTTCTTATAAAACTATTTCCTCCGCTTAATGGATAACTATTTGCTACCAATTACCAATGGAGAATTGCTTCTCATCTCAAAATATCAAACGAAGTGATTGGATTTGCACCAATAGAAACCATAAATTCTATAACATAACAAACATAATCATAATAGGTAGATGATAGATCTTCCTTTTTATATATTAGAAAAGAGTCAATTAAATGTCCATCTTCCACTCTATCTATCCTAGTGGTCGTAAATAATTTTTTTTTTTTCATTTCTTCAAACTCATTATCTGAATTGAACGAGTCGCACATACACCCTAGTACATGTTCCTCGACGCTGAGGACATCCTCGAAGAGCGGGAGATTTCGTGACATTTCTTATTGGCTGTCTTGCGTTTCTAATAAGCTGTTTAATGGTTGGCATGTGGTGTCTATAAAATCTCATTCTAGATAGAATAGAGTGGGTTGGTTTAGATCGATCTTAACCTGATGATTGATGATTATGAACGATTTCTATTCAATAGAAAATCACGGAAAATTCCAATTAAAAATTGGAATTTTAGATTTATACGAAATTCCCGGTATTTTCATTTTCGACCGCTACAAGATCAACGATGCCATGAGCTTGGGCTTCTGTTGCTGACATAAAAACATCCCTTTCCATATCTTCGGATATAACCCATAAAGGGTTGCCCGTTCTTTGTACATAAACTTTTGTAAGGGTTTCGCGAAGCTTCAATAGTTCTTCTGCTTCCAGGACAAATTCCCCTGTCTGTGCTTCATAAAAAGAACTAGCAGGTTGGTGAATCATAACCCTGATGATATTCATCATGAATGGTTTTTCTATCTTGCACGATTGGGTTAAAGTAAGGGAAGGGGAGGAAATAGAAAAAAAGAGAATTAAACAACCGTACGGGCATCTTTTGTACATTGCATACGGCTTTGCAATGGAATTTATTTTTCGATCAAATTTATTCTATCGACTATCGAAAAGAAGAAATAGAACCCATCCGATCCAAATCGTTAAATGATCCATTTACCATCCTTCATCCTTCCTTTCGTAGTAGAAAAAAATACTATGATGGTTCTGTTGCTTTATCTATTTATTTCGTCTGTGGTTTAGCAATCCCAAAGTTTTTTTTGATACGATCCAAGAAGGATAAAATTATTTTTCCTCTTTCTCTTATAACATAAAGATAAGAAAGAGACTTCTGGTGTGGAAGAAAAAGGGTTTGTAACGCTGAAATTTACTCTTGACACATAAGATCAAATTAGAAAGAACTCTTCTTTCATACTACTTTCTCGATACAAAATTTCGTTTTTATAAAAAAACAATAATGGTTTGTTCATATCGAAGTCGAAGTGCCATGCTATTATTACTTATTCTTTATTGAATTCACATTCGATATAGTGAAGGCATAGTCTTCTTTTTTCTCATCTTAGATAAAAATTCATTGGCGCCAAGCGTGAGGGAATGCTAGACGTTTGGTAATTTCTCCTCCGACCAGAATGAAAGATCCCATTGAAGCGGCTAATCCCATGCATATTGTATGTACATCCGGTGACACAAATTGCATGGTATCATAAATGGATATTCCTGATATTACCCATCCGCCTGGAGAGTTTATAAACAAAAAAAGATCTCTAGTATCATCTTCTATATTGAGATATACCATGATACCAACAAGTTGATTCGAAATCTCGCTATCAACCTCTTGGCCTAAAAAAAGTAATCTTTCTCGATGAAGTCGGTTGATTAGGGCAAAATTGTATCCCTGAGGAACCGTACGTGCACCTTTGGATGCATACGGTTCGAAAGAATTGTGAAAAAAAAAAATCAATGTGTTGATTCCAGTCCTATTTCTTTTTTTTTACAGGGGTTTTGGCCTCCTTCCCTATATTCTCTAATGTAGAAAATAAAAATATAAAATAAAAAAGAATTTTCTGAACTTATTGAACTAACTTCTCATTGATGTATTGTTTCATCGAAATTTAAATAACGATGTAATTTTCTTGTTCCTGAATGGGCCCTCTCAATTCTTTTAGGTTCTTGTTCTACTCCGGGGGAAGATTTGCCCGAATTCCATTTGTGCATATAGGGCAAAAGTTTTCAGTACTACTTCTTTTTTTTTCATTCATTTCATACCTTTCCCTAAACTATGAATAGTTTATGATACAAGTGGTAATCGTGTAAGAATCTAAAATTTATTTCATAGAATATAGAATCTATTCTATTTTTCTATTTTAGCGAGTTATATTTTATTTCATTACTAATTCGTTTCATAATTTGATTTATATTTTTTTTATTGAATATTTATTATTATTCTATTATCTAATTCTATATTTTAATTTTAATTATTAACATTAGATTTTTTTTTCTTTTTTCTAGTGAATCTTTATATTACTAAATTTATACTTCTATTCTATTACTTTACTCTTAACATTCCAAAAATTTGGTATTCTCTGAACGGAGCCTGGATACTTTCTTTTATCAGTCTAAGTAAACCATAAATTAGAATAATTGATAATATTGATTGTCAATAGGAATCATTGTGCTTCACGCTCCGAATTATTGATGGTTAAATTATGAAAATATTGAATAATATCTATTGGATTGGGCAAAACATAAAATACTCGATCGGGGGAGATAACGGGGAAATACCATATGACCAATATGTATGACAAGTCGCACTATACGTCAACCCAAGCTGCATCTTCCTCTCCAGGACTCCGAAAAGGAACTTTTGGAACACCAATTGGCATTAAAAGAAAGAAAAAATAGAAAGAAAAAAATGAAGTATTATATTTTACTTTAATATGGAAACGTAACAATGGATTTATTGTCTTCTTCATTTTTTTCTTTCTATTTTTTCTTTCTTTTTATTTTTTTTTCTATCTTCTATTCTAATAGAATATTCTAATTTTATAGATAATAGATAGAATTATAATATATCTAAGTCTATAGATATAGACTGGAATGGAAGGTTCATAGAGGAAGACAGAATTAATAAATAAGTATCTATGCATTCTTTTCCACAAAACCCTCCCATTGCGTATTGGTACTTATCGGGTATAGAATAAGATATGTTTCTCTTTTTTCTCCTAAATAAAATAAAGGAATACAAATAAATATTAATCCTTTTCCTATACAATATATACCGAACAGGTGAAGTACACGGTCTAATCTTTTCCAATGCGATAAAGTTACATAATGTCTATTTCTTTTTCAGAAAGGGGTATTTACATGGGTTTGCCTTGGTATCGTGTTCATACTGTTGTATTGAATGATCCCGGTCGATTGCTTTCTGTCCATATAATGCATACAGCTCTAGTTTCTGGTTGGGCCGGTTCAATGGCTCTATATGAATTAGCGGTTTTTGATCCCTCTGACCCTGTTCTTGATCCAATGTGGAGACAGGGCATGTTCGTTATACCCTTCATGACTCGTTTAGGAATAACCAATTCTTGGGGAGGTTGGAGTATTTCAGGAGGAACTATAACGAATCCGGGCATTTGGAGTTATGAAGGCGTGGCAGGGGCACATATTTTGTTTTCTGGTTTGTGCTTCTTGGCAGCTATCTGGCATTGGGTTTATTGGGACCTAGAAATATTCTCTGATGAACGTACGGGAAAACCTTCTTTGGACTTGCCCAAGATCTTTGGAATTCATTTATTTCTCTCAGGAGTGGCTTGCTTTGGCTTTGGCGCATTTCATGTAACAGGCTTATATGGTCCTGGAATATGGGTGTCTGATCCTTATGGACTAACTGGAAAAGTACAATCTGTAAATCCAGCGTGGGGTGCGGAAGGTTTTGATCCTTTTGTTCCGGGGGGAATAGCTTCTCATCATATTGCAGCAGGTACATTGGGTATATTAGCAGGTCTATTCCATCTTAGTGTCCGTCCGCCTCAACGTCTATACAAAGGATTGCGCATGGGTAATATTGAAACTGTGCTTTCCAGTAGTATTGCTGCTGTTTTTTTTGCAGCTTTTATTGTTGCTGGGACTATGTGGTATGGTTCAGCAACTACCCCAATCGAATTATTTGGCCCCACTCGTTATCAGTGGGATCAGGGGTACTTCCAGCAAGAAATATATAGAAGAGTTGGGGCCGGACTAGCCGAAAATCTGAGCTTATCGGAAGCTTGGTCTAAAATTCCCGAAAAATTAGCTTTTTACGATTACATTGGTAATAATCCGGCGAAAGGGGGATTGTTCAGAGCAGGTTCAATGGATAACGGAGATGGAATAGCTGTTGGGTGGTTAGGGCACCCTGTATTTAGAGATAAAGAAGGGCACGAACTCTTTGTACGTCGTATGCCTACCTTTTTTGAAACATTTCCGGTAGTTTTAGTAGATGGAGACGGAATTGTGAGGGCCGATGTTCCTTTTAGAAGGGCAGAATCCAAGTATAGTGTTGAACAAGTAGGGGTAACTGTTGAATTCTATGGTGGCGAACTCAATGGAGTCATTTATAGTGATCCTGCTACTGTGAAAAAATATGCTAGACGTGCCCAATTAGGTGAAATTTTTGAATTAGACCGGGCTACTTTGAAATCCGATGGTGTTTTTCGTAGTAGTCCAAGGGGTTGGTTCACTTTTGGGCATGCTACGTTTGCTTTGCTCTTCTTTTTCGGACACATCTGGCATGGCGCCAGAACCTTGTTCAGAGATGTTTTTGCCGGTATTGATCCAGATTTGGATGCTCAAGTAGAATTTGGAGTATTCCAAAAACTTGGAGATCCAACTACAAAGAGACAAGCAGTCTGATACAAAATTACTTTGCCATCTTTTGCCTCTATTTTTCCTTATTTTCTTTTAGTATTTAGAATATTTCAATTTCAATTTAGATAGAGTATTTAGTCTTTCTATTTCTAATTTATATTTTCAATATTAATTTAATCTATTATGTATTTCATATTCAATATTTCCTAATATCTTCTATTAGAAGAATATAGAAAAAAGAAAATATAATTGATTGAATAGTCCTAGTAAATTATAAATTGAAATTGATAATTTATTTAGTAAATGATCTAAAATGAATAGGTGTGGAAGCTATAATTGTAAACCACGATCGAATCTATGGAAGCATTGGTTTATACATTCCTCTTAGTTTCGACTTTAGGGATAATCTTTTTCGCTATCTTTTTTCGAGAACCACCTAAAGTTCCAACTAAAAAATGAAATTATTTTTCATCCTTTCCATTGAAGTAATGAGCCCCCCAATATTCATATGGGAGGCTCGTTACTTCAACTAGTCCCCGTGTTCTTCGAAGGGATCTCTTAATTTTTGAGAGGGTTGCCCAAAAGCGGTATATAAGGCGTACCCAGTAAAACTTACAAGTAAACCGGATATGGAGATGGCGACTAGGGTTGCTGTTTCCATTTTTTTTGAAAATTTCAAGATCACAATGGATCGCGATAATGTCGTTTATTTACAAATACAACGGAATGCTATACAAAGTCAACAGATTACAACCCATGATGAAAGAGGATTTATGGCTACAAAAACCGCTGAGAGTAGTTCTAGATCTGGTCCAAGACGAACTGACGTAGGGAGTTTATTGAAACCATTGAATTCGGAATATGGAAAAGTAGCCCCAGGGTGGGGGACTACACCACTTATGGGAGTCGCAATGGCTCTATTTGCAATATTTCTATCTATTATTTTAGAAATTTATAATTCATCAGTTTTACTGGATGGAATTTCAATGAATTAGTTCACAAAAACTAGGACTTCCTAGCTTTCTTAATGCTTAAAATACTTAAACTTAATTAAAATTACTTAAGACTTGGATTTATAGACCATTCTGGTAGTTCGATCGTGAAATTTATTTGTTTCGATATTTCATTTCCGGAATATGAGCGTGTGACTTGTTATAATTGATCCTATTTATAATACAGAGAATGGACCTGTCATCTCTATCAAGATGATTCTACCTCGTCAGATATTTCTTCTAGTCTCTGGAACACGGACTATATAGAATAGATCAAGAAAAGAAATATTGAAACTATGATTCATACCTATTATTCAGACCTCGCAACCGGACTAAAAAAAAGGAAATAGGTCTTTTCTAAATCAAACAAATTTTTCTTTCAGACTTTTTTTGACCGAAAGAAAAATATTTCTTTAGATTTTGTTGAGTTATTACATTCATTGAATAAGTGATGATCAAATGGTTTTTACTCGGAGAACCTTTGAGTTTAGCTTTGGTTTTCTGAAATCATCGTGGTTCTAGTATGAATCTGAGGTTTCAATTGATTCATAGGGTCTCAACAAGAGAATTCCTATCAAAAAAGTAAAAAAAAAAAATAGGGAAGAGAAGATTCAAGAAGCCCGGTCACGATTAACATAAATAAAAATGGATGAGCCAACTTGATATTTTATTTCTTGGCATTATCATCACAAAGAAGAGATTCCGGATTTTTCTTACTTCGCTTGGTATCTTTGGGTCAAATCGAGTCAAGAGGCTAAGCTCCAAGAAGTTTAAAACTTTCTATTCCATATCTGTTGAAACCAGTATTTGTGTGTTTTGTCTTGAGCCGTACGAGATGAAATTCTCATATACGGTTCTCAGAGGGGGAATCTTTCTTGGGTTACCTATCTCAATAAAGTATATGATTGGTTTGAGGAACGTCTCGAGATTCAAGCGATTGCAGATGATATAACTAGTAAATATGTTCCTCCTCATGTCAACATATTTTATTGTCTGGGAGGGATTACGCTTACTTGTTTTTTAGTACAAGTAGCTACGGGTTTTGCTATGACCTTTTACTATCGTCCAACTGTTACAGAGGCTTTTTCCTCTGTTCAATACATAATGACTGAGGCCAACTTTGGTTGGTTAATTCGATCAGTTCATCGATGGTCAGCAAGTATGATGGTTCTAATGATGATCTTGCATGTATTTCGTGTATATCTTACGGGTGGGTTTAAAAAACCCCGCGAATTAACTTGGGTTACAGGGGTGGTTCTGGCTGTATTGACCGCATCTTTTGGCGTAACAGGTTATTCCTTACCTTGGGACCAAATTGGCTATTGGGCAGTCAAAATTGTAACAGGCGTGCCTGAGGCTATTCCTATAATAGGATCCCCTTTGGTAGAATTATTACGTGGAAGTGCTAGTGTGGGCCAATCCACTTTGACTCGTTTTTATAGTTTACATACTTTTGTATTGCCTCTTCTTACTGCTGTATTTATGTTAATGCACTTTCTAATGATACGTAAGCAAGGTATTTCGGGTCCTTTATAGAGAAGACAGATCGTAGATATTTGTAATTTCTCATATCGGGGAGGAACAAGAGTCTTTCATTGCTACAAATATGGATTATTGAAAAATAAGACATGTTATATTTAGATATTTTTCTTCAACTATGAAGTATTTTATTGTTTATTTGATACGAATAGTTCAAGTATATTTTCCTAAAAGAGGATGGATTATGGGAGTGTGTGACTTGAACTATTGATTGGTTCATGCAGATATATTCTTTTATCTGCCACGTTGGAATTCACAACCCAATGTGTCTCCGCATCCAACCATCACGTAAGTACCCTTATGTAGCATAGGATAAGGCCAATTCGCTTGAGGAGAATCTTTTCTATGATCATACTCGAATCATGTGATGCATGAAAAGGCTCCGTAAGATTCCTAGAATAAGTGATGTGGCATGATCCATGATCCAATGTTCTATCTATTCCACTTTGTTTGATTTTTTTTTCTTTTTTAGAATTTAGAATTCTACTAATAAGTATTTCGTATTAATTTGATGGTAATCTTAGTCAGTTTCTTATAGTATGTAGATGCATTCATTTCCTCTGCATCTATCCTGATCTACGATACTATCGGAGTAAAATAAGGGATCTAAGGAAGAACAGAGGCTAGACTTTATTAGTAACAAGTAAAAACTTTGTATTTTTGTATGTAAGAAAATCTAGATGTTGTGGGGATAAATACCAACCAAAAGATATGAGACAATCCAAAAAGCATTTGATCCTGATCAAATTTGTAAGCCTACTTGGATATTGAGCATTTCCTTGCCAGAACTGAATTCTTTGCAATGAATCGAATCGTTGCAACTCGGGGAATTGAAATTTTATAAATATTTTATTACATAGAGTCATTCTACATTATATATATTATATATGTAGATATGCATGAAATATAGATTTCCTATGGATCTTTTTCTGTAATTCTTTGTGATTCTTGCTCGAGCCGGATGATCAAAAATTATCATGTCCGGTTCCTTTGGGGGATGGATCCACAAAAATTCACCTATCCAAATAACAAAGAAACCTGATTTGAATGATCCTGTATTAAGAGCTAAATTAGCTAAAGGGATGGGGCATAATTATTATGGAGAACCCGCATGGCCCAATGATCTTTTATATATTTTTCCAGTGGTAATTCTAGGCACTATTGCATGTAATGTGGGCTTAGCAGTTCTAGAGCCATCAATGATTGGTGAACCGGCGGATCCTTTTGCAACTCCGTTGGAAATATTACCCGAATGGTACTTCTTTCCCGTATTTCAAATACTTCGCACAGTACCCAATAAGTTATTGGGTGTTCTTTTAATGGTTTCAGTACCAATAGGATTATTGACAGTACCTTTTTTGGAGAATGTCAATAAATTTCAAAATCCATTTCGTCGTCCAGTAGCTACAACAGTCTTTTTGATCGGTACCGCAGTAGCTCTTTGGTTAGGTATTGGAGCGACTTTACCTATTGAGAAATCCTTAACTTTAGGTCTTTTTTAAATTGATTCAACCGTGAAATATCACGACATAAATATCTAAGGAAGATCCCCCTCTGGATCTTCCCTAGATACATAAATTTTATTATGATCTATTTTGCAAATATATGGATCGTGTCAGAGATTAAAAACTCATTATCTTCTTTTTTCTTTCTAAAAAAAGAAAAAAAAAAATTCCAAAGGATTTAAAATGAAAACTTTTTCTTAGGTAAATTTATTACAAAATGCTTCTGTAGAGTGCCCAATATCTTTTTTACATCTTCTATACGAAAATATTTAATTTTCATAAGATCTTCTTGACTATGACTCAAAAGGTCCAATAATGTATGTATATTGGACCTTTTGAGACAATTATAGGTCTTGGAAGACAATTCTGATTGGTCAATAAAAATACATTTTAATGGAATTCCTTTTTTTTTCTTGAGATTAGTGAATCTGTCTTGAAAGGAAAAAGGGGGTAGATTCCATCTGTTTTCATTTTCCTCTAAATTCATATCCTCTTCCTCTGCATGTAGAAAAGGAATCAATAAATCAATCAAATTACGAGAAGCTTCATAAAGTGCTTCTTTAGGAGTTAGACTTCCATTCGTCCATATTTCTAGAAAAAGTATCTCTTGTTTTTCATTCCCATTACCGTAAGAATGAATACTATGATTAACATTTCGAACAGGCATGGATACAATATCTATAGGATAACTTCCATCGTGAGAGTCGTTTGTGGATTTCAAACGATACCCGCGATTTCTCTTTATTTGTAATTCAATAAAAAAATCAATTGGTTCTGTCAGGTTAGCTATATGCTGTGTCGTGTCAACTATTTCTACATAAGGTGGTGAAATGATATCTTGAGCGGTTATGTATTTGGGACCCCTTACGCAAATGGATGCGGTCCTAACTCCATAGAGATTACTTCTCAATACAATTTCTTTCAAATTTATTAAAATCTCATGTACGGATTCTTCAATACCTGCTATCGTAGAATATTCATGAAGCACGTTTTCAGATGTTGCACATGTGATACATGTTCCTTCTATTTCTCCAAGTAAAGCCCTTCGCATGGCAATACCTATGGTATCGGCTTGACCTTTCATAAGCGGGGACAGAATGAAACGACCATAATAAAGACGCTTGCTTTCTACTCTTGATTCAACACATTTCCACTGTAGTGTTCGAGTGGATCCTGCTACTTCTTCTCGAACCATACTATTATATTCTTTATGATTATTGGATCAGATCCTTGAATCATTTCTTTCTCTTGAAATCTATTGAATTCTTATTTCTACACACGTCTTTTTTTCGGGGGGCGACACCCATTATGTGGCATGGGTGTTACATCACGTACGAAACTTAATAGCATACCACTTCTGCGAATGGCTCGTAATGCCGCATCTCTTCCGAGACCTGGACCCTTTATCACAACCTCTGCTCGTTGCATACCCTGATCAATTACTGTACGAATTGCATTTAATGCAGTTGCTTGAGCAGCATAGGGTGTTCCTTTTCTTGTGCCTCTGAATCCAGAAGTACCTGCAGAAGCCCAAGAAACCACCCTACCTCGTACGTCTGTAACAGTAACAATAGTATTGTTGAAACTCGCTTGAACGTGAATAACTCCTTTTGGTATTCTACGTTCATTCTTATGTAAACCAATACGTGCATTCTTACGTAAACCAATTTTTGCTATAGGTTTTGTCATATTTTATTATATCATATTCATAAGAATAAAAAGAAGAATCAGAAATCTACAGAAAGATACGAGGGTATCGTTTTCATATGAAAACAAATCCTTTCTTCTTTCTTTTTACATGTACATGGGTTTTTCTTTTAAAAAGTTATTTATTTAAAAATTTAGAAAAATTAACCCTGTCTCTGTTTATGTCTCGGATTGGAACAAATTACTATAATTCGTCCTCGCCTACGAATCAGGCGACATTTTTCACAAATTTTACGAACAGAGGCCCTTATTTTCATATTTATAATTCCTTACCTTCATTCTGAATCTATATCTCTTTTTTTTTTGAAACAAAAAGAAGTTTCTTTCATTTTTGAACTTCAAATTATATCCCCTATAAAGGAGAATGTTTAAAAGAAGGATCTAATCGTTCGAATCTTTTTTGCGAAGTCTATAAATTATGCGTCCCCTGGTTGAATCATAACGACTCATTTCAATTTTAACTCTATCTCCGGGTAGTATACGTATAAAACTGCGCCGGATTCTCCCGGAAATATAACCTAGAATTATATCTTGATTATCTAACCGAACTCGGAACATACCGTTGGGAAGTGATTCTGTAATTAAACCCTCATGAATCAATTTTTGTTCTTTCATTCCAGGGAACCTCCCTTTAAGTATTAACTAATAGAGGAAGAGTTCTATAATTCACTTTTCCTCTCTATTTTACAAATAGTAAGTTCGAGAGAAAATTAGGATATCCCAAGAGAATTACCATATATAACACAAAATTTCTCCTCCAATTTTTTCTAGTCGAGCTTCTCGATCTGTCATTATACCTTGAGAAGTAGAAAGAATTACAATCCCCATTCCGCCTAAAATCTTAGGAATTCGTTGATAGTTGGAATAGATTCGTAGACCGGGTCGGCTGATACGCTTTAAAATTCTTTTATTTCCTTTCCCAGTCTTTCTATGTCGTAAGGTTAAAACCAAGAAATTTTTTTGACTTTCTTTATGTTTTCGAACGTTTTCAATAAAACCTTCTCGTAAAAGTATTTTCACAATGTTTTTAGTGATATTAGTAGATACTATTTTTACTCTTCCCTTTTGATCCATGTCAGCATTCCTTATAGAAGTTATTATATCGGCAATAATGTCCCTACCCATGACGAACTCTAGTTATTGGTGTCTCCTCATTTTGATATAATCAACATGCTTCTTTTTTGTTTTATTGAATTTTTTTTTTTTGAAATTTTTCAATTAAAAAGAATTATTAGGAATTTAAAGTATATGCATGAGACACAATCTATTTCAGATATTTGAATATTCTATAGAGATAGATAGAAAATTACATACCCTTTTTTCATCTATCTATTAGTCTTACTACTATTTTTATTTAGAAGACTATAAGACTTCGGGTGCTAATGAAACTATTTTAGTAAAATTTAACTGTCTCAATTCCCGAGCAATCGCACCAAAAATCCGAGTTCCTTTTGGATTTCCTTCTTTATCAATGATAACCGCTGCATTGTCATCATATCGTATTATCATGCCGTTGTCACGTTTAAGTTCTTTACACGTGCGTACAATCACAGCTCTAATTACTTCTGATTTTTCTATAGGCATGTTGGGTACTGCTTCTTTTATTACAGCAACAATAACATCACCAATATGAGCATATCGGTGATTACCAGTTCCTATGATTCGAATACACATCAATTCTTGAGCTCCGCTGTTATCCGCTACATTCAAAAGGGTCTGAGGTTGAATCATATCATTTTTATTTGAATCTCTTATTGAAATGTAAGGGAAAAAAGAAATATTGTCTGTCCAGAGATAAAGAAATACGCGGTTTTTTTTTCATTCTCAATACTTATTTACTTTTGTTTACTTATCCTGAAACAACAAATTGAGTTCGTATAGGCATTTTGCATGCAGCTATTTTTATAGCTGCTTTGGCTACAGTTTTTGATACTCCACTCATTTCATAAAGTATTCGGCCCGGTTTAACAACGGATACCCAATATTCGGGAGATCCCTTGCCCGAACCCATACGTGTTTCCGTAGGTCTTACTGTAACAGGTTTATCGGGAAAGATACGTATCCATATCTTTCCACCACGACGCACATATCGTGTCATTGCTCTTCGCCCTGCTTCTATTTGTCTAGCTGTGATCCAAGCAGGTTCAAGTGCCTGAAGAGCGTATTTGCCAAAACAAATATGCTTGCCTCGGCAAGATATTCCCTTCATTCTACCTCTATGTTGTTTACGAAATCTGGTTCTTTTGGGGTTATAGTTGATGGTTTTTTATGAATTCCATCTCTACTGCAGAGCCGGACATGAGAGTTTCTTCTCATCCAGCTCCTCACGAATGAAATGATTCAAAAATCTTGCATATATACATGTATTTCATTCTATCAAAAGATTTTAAATTTTTTTTATTGAATTTGTTATTATTAAATAGGGAGTTATATATATATATAACTAGATAACTAGGCATATTTTTTATATATGATGCTTCTTTCTTTTATCAATATCAAATTTGCTAAAATATTTTACTTTACCTCTATAAAATCGTACCAAAAGTTATCCAATATATGAAATATAATTTAAATTTTTCAATTAAAAAAAAAAAGAAAGAAAGGGTTCGCGGGCGAATATTGACTCTTTCATCCTTCATTTATAGGGTCAATTCATGACCATTCAGAAGAAATCCATTTTTTTTTTGTTCATTCCGCCATCCTACCCAGTGAATCATTAGGATTTCTTCGTTTTCAATAAAATCCTATGTAGTCACAGGTTCCATCGTTCCTATAGCTTCTCCATTAATGTTTAGGCCTGAACTCTGCAATGGAGCTTCCAACAAAATAGGTTCTTTGTTTCCGAGTAAATCTCCTTAGTTTTTCTTAACTCGAAGCTCTATTCAATTATTCATTTATTTTCTAGTATTTACAGATATTTATATCTTTTTTTATCTTTAATATCTTCTTTTTATAGCTTATTAGATATATAATAGACTCTATTATATATATTTATTAGATTCTATTCTTTTTAAATTCTTTGAATTTAATATCTTCTATTTTATTTTCTCTTTTTCATTTGTATATTTCTTATTTATTATATTTGAATCGTTTGTAATCGTAGATTTTGTATCTTTATTTCTTGATGCTTTATCACACTGCCTTTTTTATGAAGTGATTCTTCATAAACCATACATATGGGAATCATATATCATTGATATCTTTATTCTCTCTTTCTATCATCCTTCCTTTTTTTCCACATCCCCTTTTTGTTTCACAATTCATAATAAGATTTCTTTGTTATGAAAATAATTTTAGTTGCTACAACTATATGATCGATTCGGTCATATAGTGACTTTTTATTGGGATCTCGACAATACGAAGCAATAAGTTGCTTATTAGTTTTGAGCTTATTTAGCTTTCATAGTTACTAAGTTTATAGTGGGGTCAGCCTGTTTTTTCAATCTCAATTCTAAAGTTTAAAGAAACAACTAACGAGTCACACACTAAGCATAGCAATTATACTAAATATAAATAGTGTAAATCAAATTTTTATTCAACCTTATAGAATTATAATTGATAATTTCTTCTTTTTTTTTTTTTTTAAAGAAGAAAAGAGTTTATAAATTTTTCTATTGCTGAGCAAAATGGCGAGATAAAGAAAAGTCCATTCTTTTTATTTTCTTATTCTTAATTTACAAATATCCAAATTTTGATGCCTAAGACTCCATAGATAGTTCTAATTGTATGAGAACAGTGATCAATTTTAGCGTGAATTGTTTGTAAGGGAACCCTGCCCTCTCTGATCCATTCGACACGTGCAATCTCTTTTCCGTCGATACGCCCTGCAATTTGTACTTGAATTCCTTTTGTACCTGTTTGTTCAGTTAATTCAATAGCTTTTTTCATTGCTTTTCGAAACGAAACTCTATTTTTTAATTGTAAAGCTATATATTCTGCAAGAATATTAGGCTGTCCATAAGGTTTTTCAATTCTTGTGATAGTAATGTTGAGTCTCCGGTGAAACTCTTTTTGTACATTCATTTGTAATTCTTCGACTCCCCGTGTTCGTCCTTCTATTAATAAATTGGGAAATCCAATATAGATTATGACCTGAATCAAATCTATTCTTTTTTGAATTCCCATATAGGCAATTCCTTCGAAACCGGAGGATATTCTCTTTTTTTTTTTTACATAGTTCTTAATACAATTTCGTATTTTTTCATCTTCTTGTAAACCCATGGAAAAATCCTTTGGTTTTGCGAACCAAAAAGAATGATGACTTTGAGTTGTTCCAAGTCTGAAACCAAGTGGATTTATTTTTTGTCCCATATTTTTCTATTATTTTTCCATCCATATATATTTTTTTCTTTTAAAACAATCTTTATATGACAAGTGGTTTTTTTTATCGGATAACTACGCCCTCGAGCCCGGGGTCTTAACTTTTTCATAATAGTACCTCCATTGGCTTCAGCT